AAGGTAGAAGTATAAAGAATAATTCATATTGAAAATGATTTCTTTATACACGAAGAAAAATTCTGATTTGATTGATATCAAGAGATCTAATGAATTCTTCATTCATTCATTGAATGATAAATTACTACAAGCGAAGGAGATACACGATTTAAAAAATGGAAGATCCAATATTTCACAATTGTATCTAGAATTACTGGAAAAGTGGAAACAAGACCAGATAGAATCTGGTCATTCTGAGCTAATCCAAAATCGTTGTAGATCGAACCAATCATTAGTTCCCAACCATGGGTCGAGTGAAATCCGATCCATAAATCAGTAACTAAAAGAATCGAAAAAGCTTTGATTGTGTCATTTAAGTTATAGAGAAATTCCTGAATCCAAGAATTTAGAATGAAAAGTTCTTCATTACCCAGAACAAAATAACCACTTAGAATAGCGAAACAGATTAGATTTGTGGAGAAATGCAAAATGATATGGAAATAAGATTCATTGTGTCTTTGGACCAATTGTATCGTTTCCTTGTGCATTCCTATATAAAGCCTCTGCATATGTGTCTTCGAGTACTCCTTTATCATCTCGTCCAACAGGAATAGTTCTTCTAATTCCATAAATTTTTCTAAAACATTTTTCTCTTGAATATCATTCAAAAGGATTTCGGATTGCCTGGTATTCCAACAATTAAGAACCCAAGTTTCTAGACATTTATTAAATGAGAAAGAAAACCACCAGGGCAAAAAGAGTATAGACACAAGATATGGGAGGGAAGCCAATGCTTTCTTTTTTTTCATTCTGTATCTGTGATGTGAATTGTTAATGAACCTGTCTCATTCGTCGATTCGATCTGAGATTTCTATGAAGCACGAGTCCTATAAAAAAAGCTTATAACTCTAACAAGAACAAGGTATCGAACCTATGGATCTTTTATTCTTTTTGTTTTTGTGTAAGAATTGAGTCTTTGGATCTAGAATAGAACATAGAAAAAGGACCCTTTTCGAATGAAAAAAAAAAAGTAAATATTCCTTCCATATTCCAGAGATCTCAATTAGGCAAATTGGAACCGATTTCATCTTCATTTTGATGAAGACTCGAAAAACACATTTGAACTAACAAATATTATTTGATTTGGATTTCAAGACGAACCCTACCGGATCCTTTAATTCTTTTATTTTGAATTCAAAAGATTTCACTGTCTAACCGCAGCGCGGTTATAGGGTATCAATTCAAAATCTGGGGCTTAAAAAGAGGAATTATGCTTTACGAAAACAAAATACATGTTAGGATATTTGATGAACCTATACTTTTTAGACCCTTTTTTCCTAGTATAAAAGAGTGAAGTTGGACGCCATGCGTATGCGTATACAAAAGAGTTTTTGTGTACAAATAGTTTCTATTCTCCTTAATATATTTGATTAGTTCTATTAGATTTTATTAGAATTGTTCCATATACGTCCTCCTGCTTTTGAGATGTATAATGTATATGGACTGCTGCCTCAACGGAACAGGGAAATAGAATATAGCATCTTTTGCTGGAATAAACATTTTTAAGAAGCTTAAGTTGTCTTCAAAATAGAATTAGTAAGTTCCTTCTCTCATGCTGAGATTTATTCTTCAGTTCATTTCAAAATACTTCAATGGGTACGCGCAAGAAAGAGGCCAATTCGGCAGCTTTTTGTTCAATTTCTCGTGGAGTCAAATTCTCATCAGTACGAGTCAAGGGAATGGCTCCTTGGCCCCTGATTTCCATATAAAGGACACGACGAGGAAAAAGGCCCTCCCTCACCTCCATTCTGATTGATTGGATATCTTTCAGAAAGAAACGAAGGAAGATGCGACGATTTATTCCAGGAAATCCCCAACGAAAAAGGCACATTATACCTTCTTTTCTATCGAATCGGTCATAACCACTACCTACATTCCATGAAATAGTGCACCACAAATAAGAACTGATGAATAGACCTGCGATCCCATAGAAAGACATCACGATCCCTTGTGGGAAAAAAAGAATTTGCTGAGACGGAAATACGGATATCAGATTTCTACCAAGATAAATGGAAGTTCCAACCACTAAGAATCCTAGTGAACCTAAAAAAAGGATAAAGGCCCAGCAAAAATTACTTGTTTTTCGAGACCCCGTTATAAGTTCTATCCATATATGTTCTGATCGCCAGTTCATAGTATACTAGATCCAGTTGCATTCGATTGGAATTGAGAGAATAACCCAAATGGATTTGACTCGAATTTTCTTGCTTGATCCCGAAGTCACTTTCATCAACTAGCAGTATTCCGACGGGAACCATTAGAAAGAGTTGGTTAGATACATTGAGTTTCTATTTCAAAGATTTTCAAAAAAGATTTGCTGATCATTTTGAATTGAATCGCTTAATTGATTAAGCTATAACCGCATATACATGCATTAATGCGTATATTATGCATCGGCATACATAAAAACTCTTCCATTTGTTTTCGGATTCGGAAAGGCCACATATCATATATCCTACCATATTACATTAAAAAAGTATCTGTATGATGATCCAGTGTTAAAAGAAATTGATGGGATTTGGTCCCATCGTATTTAGACAATCTTATTTCTTTGGACATAAAGAGATAAAGAAGCCATTGCGATTGCCGGAAAGACTAGGCCTACTAAAGGAACAAAAATAGAGGGAAAGTTCAAATCTATCATAGAATGGGTACCTCGATTTCGTATTTGTACCTATTATAAATTATAATTATAAATATATCTTATGATAAGTCTATCTATTAGAAAGAATAAGAAGATAATCTTCATATGAAGTACTTAAGAATCAATAAGTGCAACGAATGTAGAACTAAATGAAGTGTACCTATCCCTCTTTCTACTATGTATGAGAATTCGCTTTCATAAATTTGATTCTTTTTCTCCCATCCTTATCTTCTTTCTATCTTTTCTTTCAAAATACCTTTTTTGTTTTGAAAGAAAAGATAGAAAAGAGTTTCTTATGAGTTCGCGACTTTAACCAATCCTATCCAACAAAAAGGGATTCCTAGTGAAAAACGGGGGCTCTCGGTAAATAGAAAGAACTTCTATATTCTTATTCTTCTTATTTGTTATTTGAATCTTTCTATTTTCTTTATTTGATTTGATATTTCTTCTTTCTTTTTTTTATTACAATGAACTCAATGCTTATTCGCTACAAATAAAAATAACTGAAACTAGTGCTATACTTCCATTTGAAAATGAAGTATTTCAATCTTTTTCACAATCTTTTTTTAATCTTTATTCAAGGGAAGGAAGGAAACCATGTAGCTGAAATAACTCATTCAGAACACCTTTTAAAGGATTACGTGGTACGATTGGGTCGAATAAGCCCTTATGGAATGAATACTCAGCCGCTTGTGAACCGTCGGGTACTGTCTTTTTCAATGTTTGTTCAATTACTCTTTTCCCCGCAAACGCAATGTAGGCATTAGGTTCGGCAATAATGATATCTCCCAACATACCAAAACTTGCTGTAACTCCGCCAGTTGTAGGAGATGTAAGGATTGATACATAGAATAACTTTTTATTTGATTGATAATCATATGAAGCAGAAGATATTTTAGCCATTTGCATCAAACTCAAACTCCCTTCTTGCATGCGTGCTCCTCCAGAAGCACACACAATAATGACAGGTAGAGATCTATTAGTAGCATACTCGATCAAACGGGTGATTTTCTCACCTACTACGGATCCCATACTACCTCCCATAAACTGAAAATCCATAACTCCAATTGCTATGGGAATACTATTTAGTTGACCTACACCCGTTTGAACAGCTTCAGTTAAACCCGTTTTTTCTTGATAAAAATAGATGCGATCTCTATAAGGTTCCTCCTCTGACTGAAATTCAATGGGGTCCACAGAGACCATATCTTCATCCATAGGCTCCCAAGTGCCAGGATCAAGAAAAAGTTCGATTCTATCTGAACTACTCATTTTCAAATGATATCCACAGTGTTCACAAATATTCATTTTTGACCTAAAAAATTTTTTATAATGGAATCCATAACAATTTTCGCATTGAACCCATAACTCTTTGTATTTTGTATTTATATCGAAATCATGAGATCCTCCAGTTCTATTGAAAGAACTGCTACTAGTTTGGATACTAGAATTATCACTTTCAATACTACTTATACTTTTTCTACTTTTCGTACAAATGAAATTAAAAAAGTAACTGCCGATACCACTGTAAATGTCACTATTAATACTGATTTCAAAACGAAGATAACTATCAATGCAACTATTAATGTGATTATTCCAATTAGATTGAGTATCATACAAGGAATAATAATAGTAGTAATTGCTACTCTTAGACCCACTATTTAAATAACTAGAAAAAAAAATCTCTAGTTCACTCAAAGAAGAACTAGCATTGTCAATATCAAAAATCTGATTTTCAATATCAAAATATACGGAATAACTGTCACCATTACTATTTCTAACTAAAAAAGTATCATCAGAGATCAAACTCCAAATATTCCTGCTATCAAATAAATAATTTAGATAATGAATATTACTGAAAGTGTAACTGCCCCAACTAGGAATATGTTTCTCCTCATCATTTAGAATAGGTTCTTCACTTCCACTGGTATGTCCAAGAGCATCAAGACTATCCATTGATTTACTTAGTCCACACCTATGTTCTAACTTCTTGTTAAACAACATCAAATTGAACCAACATTTTTCCATAGAGTCTTTCTGCCCCCTATTTGATGAAAACCTAATACTAATAGATGAATAGTCATTCGACGAAGAAAAAATCATTTGACTACTTCTTTTTTCTTTCTTTTTATTTCTCATCAGAATTCAAATGAAGCATATGATCCAATGATTAAGATTTTTAATGGAAAACGAGCGAGTCTTGAAAAGAAAGAAAGGATTCTCCTTTTTGGGAATCCGGTGAATCATTTCCTTTTTGGGAATCCGGTGAATCATTTCAATTTCAATATATATTATGATAGTGATTATGATAGAATCT